ATAATTGGGACTACGGTCTCGAATTTCTTAATAGCAGTATCTATTCGAAACGAATTCTCTAGCATTTGACTCCTTATCACCGAAGAGTTTAGTCGTACACTTGAAAGATAGCCCAGAAAATAGAAGGGATGATTATATAATTGCTTTATATGGATCCTGGCCGGTTGAGACCACAAGTTAAAATGACATTGCCAAAAGTTGACAAGGTGAGATTTCCATTTCTTTATCAGAAGACGAGCCCCCCTTGAAGCCAGAATCGATTTTCCTTGATATCTGACATAATGCATAAAAGGGTCTTTGAACAACCATAGGGTTTTCTGAAAATCGTTACAAAGCACTACTACAAGATATTCTATTTTTGCATAGAAATGTGTTCGCTCAAGAAAGGATCCAAAAGATTTTGATCGTAAATGAAAGGGTTGTTTACGGAGAAAAATGAATATGAATTCACATTCATATACATAAGAATTAGAGAGGAACAAGAAGAATCTTTGATTCTCTTTTGAAAAAAGGGAAATGGAATTTTTTGGAGTAATGAGACTATTTGAATTCCAATACTCGTAGAGAGAGAATCGCAATAAATGCAACGAAGGAGTATCTTGTATCCAAGAGTGAAGGGTTTGAACCAAGATTTCCAGATGGATGGGGTGGGGTATTAGTATATCTGACACATGATTTAAATGTGATAACTTGTCCTCGAAAAAGGGAAATATTGAATGAATAGATCGTAAATTATGAGATTTTGCTATTTCTTTTTCTTCTAGGGAAGATACCAATCGCAGCGAGAATGGAATTTCCACAACGACTGCAAAACCCTCCGATATCATTTGAGAATCAAAATGATTGTTGTGCCCAACGAAGCGATTTTGATTAGAATCATTAACCGAAATAATCAAACGATTCTGTTGATGCATTCGAGTAATTAAACGTTTCACAATTAGTGAACTGGATTTATTGTCATGATCCAAATTTTCCACCGGTTCATAAAGAATCGATCCATTTAAAGCATGACCATGAGCAAGCGCGTAGATATATTCCTGAAATAGAAACGGATATAGGAAGTATTGTTGCCGAAATCCATCCATTTCTAAATATCCTTGTAGTTCCTCCATTTCCATTTGAAATTACACTTGAACCAAATGGGGGATTTCTTGAGTTATCAAATAATACATAGTATGATACGGTCAGAACAAGGTATATAGTAAGAAAAGAATAGATACCCCGGAGCCAGAAAGGACAATCAACGGATCCTATTTCCATCCAATTTATTTATGTTCGTTATAGTTACAAGAGATGGTTAGAAATCCTTTATTTTTACAACCCGATCACTCTTTTGACTTTGGAATAATGAATTTTGATCAGTATACCGTTTCTTCTACACATTCGTCTCCACTACATAATAGAGAACATAATAGAGAATAGTTAGGATTCATGAAAAAAAAGGAATTGATGATCCACTCACAAGAGAACCCTTTCCCACATCAGGCACTAATATATTTTTAACGTCTAATTAGATCGGGTAATCATTCGAATTAAGAACAAACAGAAGCTCGTTGCTTTTGGTTTCCCTATAATTGGAGCTATAGGGCTCTATCCATTTATTCACTCGACCCAACTTGAGTTGATTTGACCCCTTTCCAAGAAAAGAATCAAAACAAGATTTTGCATCGATCCGTTAAGGATGAAGTATTCTAAGAGTTCTCCATTGATACGACATGCTGTTTTTTCCTTTCATTCCCTTTCAGGATCAGTCGTGGTCTTACAAACTCTACCAATGGTATGGACGAATCCGTTGCTTCATCAAAATGTGTAAAAGACCATAGCCGCACTTAAAAGCCGAGTACTCTACCGTTGAGTTAGCAACCCATATAAATAGGGTGTGTAGATACGATCGGAATAAAAAATAAATAAAGAGATTCGATTGCCCGACCTCGTCAAAACATTGAACTAGCAACAGATCAAAAAGAAAGATTTGATGATCAATTGTGAACATAAAAATGAACAGAGATCAGATGAAAATACAACAGATTCTGGGATAAATTATAGAGAAAATCTAAATAGATGTAAAAATTGATAGACTGCCCATACTCTATTTTTTTTTTTCATTATATTAACTAAGAGACTTCTTGATGTCACAACGAAATTGACGAACCCATCGTTTGAGTGAAATAAAGAAACAAACTTATGAAATGTGGATAAATAGATCTATTTATCCACGATCGAATTATATTTGTTCGATACACCATTGTCAATATGAATTGAATGTTGAGAAAACCAATTCAATAAATAAAACAAGGACTTGTGTTGGAGTGACACTACAACATAGATAAGGGATGAAGTATGAGTGGGGAAATAAATAAGGAATTCCGGTAGGAAAAAATGTCGGGTTTATTCAATATTTATTCAATAGAGGTATAATAAGCAAGATTGACCTTTTGTTTGTTGGTGGAGTCCCAATGAAAACCATCTGATTGATGGTAATCCCATAATTTCCCAGTTATTTCATCTATTCACTCAATCTTTTTTCTATCTGTCTCATATCAAGAGAAGATATTTTTTTTTATAGTTCTATGATACGGGGCCGTGTGAGAGCAACAATGAATAGAGAATAGAGAAAAAAAAATAAGGAATGGTGGAGAACCAATTAGACAAAGCTAGATACTGGGCACCCCCCCCCCTTTTTTTTTTATTTCATTAATTTCATTTGATTAATTCGAAATTCCTTAAATACCTCCGCCTTCTTTGAAATATCATGAACAGTTCCTGTAGGTTGAGCGCCTTTTTCAAGGAAATATAGAATAGCGGAAACATTTGAATAAGTTTGGTTCTTTATCGGATCGTAAAAACCCACTTTACGAAGATCTCTTCCCTCTCTTCGGGATCGAACATCAATTGCAACGATTCGATAGATGACTCATTGGGATAGACATAAATGAACAACCCCCCCTAGAAACGTATAAGAGGTTTTCTCCTCGTACGGCTCGAAAAAGAATGATTCGAATTTATGTATTGTAGTGGCAAATAGGTCCACAAAATCATCAATTAGACTATGATTTGAGTCATTTTTTTTTTTGTTCTTCCTTCCTGAAAAAAAAAAAAAAGAAATCTCATTCGTACTCATAACTCAAGTTGGGTAATTCTCAAAGAGCTCGAAGGAAAATCCTTAGACATTTATTGAGCCGTCTCTAACCTCTTTTGTTTGTCTCGCCTAGAGTCGATTTTATTTCTTCCCCATTCTGATCTAGTTGTTGAGACAATTGAAAACGGTATTTCCTTGTTCCGGTATCCTTTATTTTATCTTTGCTTTGAATCCTTGGGTTTAGACATTACTTCGGTGATCCTTAATTGTTTCAAAATGGTAGCAACATACCTTTTGTTATTTCGTTCTATGGAAACGATTGATTCCCCTGTGATACACTTTTGATCGGAATTGGTAAAACTATTTCGACAAATTCATTTTACTTTTTTTTTACTTGTTCGAACTTGATCCTTTCAATTTCTATACCGAAGATATACTTACGAAGTTGTTCCAACTTATTGATTGGCATTAACCCTAGATCCTTCTCTCTGCTAAATGAACCAATTCTTTATGCTCGAGCTCCATCATGTGCTATATTATAATTATATTATTTTATTACAACCCCAAAATTAGGGTCCTAGTGGAATAGAACAAACTATGTCGAGCCGAGAGCATCTTCTTTGATATATAAAATGGTGGGTACAAGAATCCACAGCCAATAATGTCCTTCAAGTCGCACGTTGCTTTCTACCACATCGTTTCAAACGAAGTTTTACCATAACATTCCTCTAATTTTGGACCGGTATGGAATTGATTCAATATGGAATCATGAATAGTCATTGGTTCAATCGGTATATAGTATATGAAGTCCTCCATACTTTCATTTTCATATATGGATCTGGAGAAGTCTCAGCAAGAATATAATTTAACCCCATATTTTATTAGAAGAATGAAACACATTTATAAAAAACACGAAGAAATGCGTTGCTTAACACTTCTTTACATCTTCAACAGATTGTTAGGGATGATGAATCATGAAAGATCCAATTCTTTCTCAAACAACTAAAACTAAAGAAGGGTCTTTAATTAGATTACCGATACCGGAACAGAATGAGTCATTAACCAAATAAGCTATTCCAATGACCGGGAAAGATCGCAAGTGACTCGATAGGATAGATTCACCGATGTCACACTTCTTCGAGTAGAAAGAATTTATAAGGAATCATAAAAAACAATTTCAAGAATTTCCTACTTCGACATCATTACTGGAAATAAGTTTTCCAGTAAAGACTGAATTGAATCTCTAAATCCATCAACAAGTCGGTACAACGAGGATCTAAAAATGTTTAGCAGATATCTGATTAATTAAATCAGACGCGAATTTGATCATCATAAGAGACCTCTATGTTTCCTTTCCGATTGAATCATCAATAATTTAAACCAGATAAATGGGTCAAGAAACAAATCCAATTGTTTTGTTTTCTTGGGGATGGATAGAAGGGGCTCATGAAAGAAAAGATTAAGGTCGGTATTCTTTCATCTGATTGATAAAATCAGAATCGTAGGAGTCTGATTTTATCGTATTCATCAGATACACCAAAAAAGTGTTACCGGGGGTAATCGTGGGTATTTAAGGGATCGCAGACCTTTTTCGCCAAAACTGAAACACCGGTGTCACTGATCACTGAAATAGAACAATAACAATACATATAGGCATGGTTCACTTTCTACAGATTCAGGAATCTTTCCATAAAGTAAAGTGAATGTATGAATCTCCCCCCTCCCCCAATTGATCGCTACATTGATTTCCAATTATTCATTGGAGCCAAATCAAATACAAAATAAAAGAAATTAGGTCCAAAGAAAATAATCTGTTCCGTATTGAATTTTCTTGTTTGTTAATAAGATCCGGATGACAAGGGTCTTGAAATTGATACCTTCCTTTCCTTTGCGGATTAACTCATATCGACACGAATTCCATGGGGATCATGAATCATACCCAAAGCCAGCCAATTTAAAAGGATCTTCTTAGGGGATGCTATCCTGTCTTGTATAAGTACAAAGCAAAATGGGTTCATATCAATTCGTTGTTACTATTTTGTTTGATTTTGTCCCACCCCAGTCTCAGGAGCTTTAATTCCAGCGATGGAATTAATACCAAGAACCCCCCCATTTTTTAGGATTCAGGATCCACATAGAATTAGTCATTTTGTCTACCCTATCTTTATTTATATTTACTTTAGGAAAGGTAGAGACTTCTCTTTTATTTCGCATTTCGACTCAGAATGCATCATGTGAGAATCCAAATATCATAGATATGGGGCATAAAGTTTATCCAAATGACTAACTAACCTTCAATATGAATATGGGCGAGGGGGCGAACATACGCTGAATGGTCCACCCAGTTTTTTTTTTTTGAATTTCACTTTGATCTTTGTTCCCATCCTACCTATATCAAAAAAGATATTTATTTCCGTCCACATGTCATTGATACTCGATCCGTTTGTTTGTGAGAAACAAAATCGAAAGGGAAGATATGATTCTATAGAAGAATCATTAGAAATCACAAAGAAAGATTGGATCACATTGTATCCAACATTATACCCTTAAACAGAAGATTGTTAAAAAGAACAATCTTTGTTATGATAGAATTGGTCTGGGACGGAAGGATTCGAACCTCCGAGTAACGGGACCAAAACCCGTTGCCTTACCACTTGGCCACGCCCCATTTTTATTTCTATTCGACACCAATAAACACTAATATCGGTATTGGTTGTTCGTCAATTTCAGCCCCAATATCTATTGAATTGGTTGTTGCTATGATTCTACACATGTAGATGTAGAATCAAAATGAATTTATTGATCATTACATATAATTCAATTAAGATATTGTATGTAAGGTATGATTCCTTCTATTCTCATTTGAGAATTGAAGGATTTTTGATTGAGGGAGTTCAAAGAAAAAGAAAGATTTTGCGGCCTACTTTCCCTTCTTTCTTCATTTTCCCCTTATATCAATAACCCAATAATAATGAAATTTTCTCCAAGAACAAAATGTTTGTTATGCTTAATATCTTTAGTTTGATCTGTCTTAATTCTGCCCTTCATTCGAGTAGCTTTTTCTTCGCCAAATTGCCCGAAGCTTATGCTTTTTTCAATCCAATCGTAGATGTTATGCCAGTCATACCTGTGCTCTTTTTTCTCTTAGCCCTTGTTTGGCAAGCTGCTGTAAGTTTTCGATGAGATCTTTAATACTGTCTTAGAAACATTCATGGTTTATTCGATAAAAAAAAAATTCTATTCTTAAGAATTGATAAGATCAGATAATGAACCCTCGACTCAAACATGGAAATTCTTTTGGATAACCGAGATGAATCGGAATCACCTCATTTCTTCATTCCTTCTGGGGGTCGAAGACCCTATGTATGGTCCCTACAATACCTAATTGTAGGTATGAGAGATCTTTTTGTTAACGAAAGAATCAGAATCTTATTACAAATTCATTCCTGCAAATTCCTTATGTTTTCTAGAAACCGCTTCTTTTCTTGGTGTCAAAACGGAATATGCGGTACAAAAATGGAGAATCTATTCCCCTATTTCCCCCAAAATGATCTTGGAGATTGTGTAATGCTTACTCTCAAACTCTTCGTTTACACAGTAGTGATATTCTTTGTTTCTCTCTTCATCTTCGGATTCCTATCTAATGATCCAGGACGTAATCCTGGACGTGATGAATAAAAAAATCAGGGGTTTTTCCTTGCTCGATTTCTTAATTTTCTTAGGATTTTCTTTCTCCATTCCATACATTTAACTATGAGAAAGGGGTTTAGAGATTTTTTCGAATTTGAAAGGGAAATATCAAGTGATCAGAAGAAACGGAGAGAGGGGGATTCGAACCCTCGGTACAAATAATTCGTACAACGGATTAGCAATCCGCCGCTTTAGTCCACTCAGCCATCTCTCCCAATTTTAAAAGGATAATTCCTATGTGACGCGTGAAGTAAAGGTTGATAAAAGTTTTTCCTTATCTTTCTTTATTCTATAAATATAGACGAATTTGATCAATCATCAATTCCCTTTAGATAATGATTCGAAACAGATATCTCCAATAGAAAGAAAAGAGTACCTCTTTGATTTCGTCCGAAAGGTTCTTTCTTTTATTCCCCCGGCCTGGCCAGTACCTAGCCAGGCCATTCCTTGTTCCAATGAATCATAGATCAAATGATTTATTTGATTTGAAAACGAAAATGCTTGTTATTGAAGCAGCAACAAGGCTATTCCTATGATAGGAGTGTCATTTCTTATTATGTTTTTCCTTTTCTCGATTTACTTAAATGGAATAAAAAAAACATATTTTTTTCTATTATAACAGAACTCATATATTTCTTCAAAGAACATGTTTGAACCTGAACCCTTGAGTCCACAACCAAAACAATAGGATTTTTCACTCGATCCAATCGACCCGAATTCATAAGATTTGG